TTCTTGCGCAATTCATGCGTTTCTGTTTTTATGACCAGAAATTGTTTCTTGATTTCCATTTCAAATTGTTCTCTGGACTTTTTATCAATATGAGGTGATCGTAACACAGTATATAAGACTCGTGATTCAGGCAATCCAATCTTCCGTGTGTAAGGCGGAAGCCCCCAAAAATGGTTTTCAAAAAATGGGTGATCAAAAGATCGAATCACTATGCGTATCTTGGTCGTCGTTACTTTTGGTGGTCTTTTTGGCTGACTCCTCTTCCTGTTCTATTGATCAGAAGCATCCAGCAGCGCCACGCCAGTAGAAAGAGTTAAGCTACTAAGCTAAGCTGCTGTTGGGGAACTCGGTAGAAGCGATTTGCCGCTTCCGCCTCTAACGGCTTCACAATGGCTCCCCCCCTATATAGATAGATAGAATGAAAAATGAGTCTTCTCCCCTCCACTATAATTAATATAAGAAATCCGAAAGGAATTTTCAATTCCGAAGGATTACCCTTTTGTTTGAGCAGGGGGCTTCGAGTCCTGTGTTGACAAAGATCAGATAGGATCCTGCTGTGATCCTCGATCTCTTCCTGAATATTGATCAACGTTCAATCGATAATTCAATTCAAGATCGAGTCAAGGGAGAATGCTGCTTTAAAAAGAAACTAATAAATAGAAAACGAATTCCATGAATTAGGAGACCTAATCTAATCCCCAAATCCATCTCTCATTAGCGAAAGCTACCTACCTCGTTTTGCTGAAGCTCTGCCAGTATAGCACGGTGCTCTTTTTTAGTGTCTTTATCTATATTCGCTGAACACTTCCAATACCTCACCACACCGATTTCACAGCTCGATTAGAGCAGCTCGACTTTCTTCGCAGCTTTCGAGCCTTATCTTGTCTTGCTTGCTCTTCTTTTTTAAAAGAAATTGCTTGAGCGGCTTTAAAAGAAAATCTTACCTTTAGCATAGCAACGGCAGGAGTCTTTCTTAGTGCAATACCTTCAACAACCCTTAAAGCGTGCGGGCGGCCCTAGCTAATCTAATAAAGTTGCGAGATTGAAAGGTCCGAAGGACTAAGCTTCACCCAGTACGCAACTCGGTTTTCCGCCCGAACGACCCTAGCGTACAGAAAAGAAAGAAGTAGTCCTATTCGAAAACGAAATTTCAGTCCTAGTAGGTGCGATATTGAAGGCCTTCACGGGCTTACTTAGTGCTTGTGCTAAGGAGTTCAGGGCTAAGGGCTGGAGCTCTATTCCCACTCCCAGTAGTCTGTCTTCAGTAGTTCGCTTGGAAAGTAGTCTTTCGTAAGCAGGAGCGTAGCGCTTCGCAGGTGAAGGTGCAGGATGTGCTTCTTCCCTTTATATTATAGCGGCTTCTGTCATTTTCACATACATAAATGTTGTAATAAATCCTATCTCCCCCTATCTCTACTTCTGCTAATGAACGCTAGAATTGGGATATCGAGAAAGAGGGTAGACCGTAGAGGGTTCAACAAAGAAAAGCAATAAAACGTAAGCCCAACCTATACTATACAAGGGCTTACGTTTTTCAACTGCATCGTACCGTACTATGGGAGGGGTCCGTACCTCCTTTAGATGGATAGAGCAGCCCCCGTGCTCCTAATATAGAGCTAGAACTACTGCTACCGTGGAATCCGCGATCACACATGAGTACCTCGACTTCCAAAAAAAGCGGCTGCTAATTGGCACTAATGCTAATGGGGACCATCGATCAAGAAGGACTTCGGAGACTGCAATCAAATTAAGAAAAAAAAGAGAAATATAGGGCCAACTCTTCTAGTTGCGCCTCCAACCTTACTGCGCTACCCAACCAGCTGATAAAAGGTCGAATTCCGCAGGGCTGCAGGCACGAAATGCCGATCAAATCCGTTAAAGGAAGCCTAATCAAAGCAAGCAAACAAGAAGATCTGACTGAGTTGATGATGGACCGGATCTCGAAAAGCGAGAGGCTTTCATAAAGACGTATGAGAAAGGGAGGGTCGAGAGAGGCTTATTGCACATGCCACTAAAAACAGTGTTGTTTTCAGAAACATCATTCAGGATCAAATCGAAGGGAAAGACCTTCGATTCCCTGAAAGGAATGATGTGATGGAGGTGGAAGCAAAGCCACCTTTTCCTTTTTTAGTTGATTTGAATGTGATTAGCATTAATCTGAATACTGCACTCTCTGTGCAGGCACAAGGTATGTCATGGGAGACCATCACTGCCAATCATCTCTTTAATGATTTGGTGAGTTCGGGTGTCCTGAGGTTCCCAATCTTCTGCGATGAGGGGTTAGATAAGTTTTCTGCAGATGGAACTTGACAGACCTGCATACATACCACTGAAAAGTGAATAAAATTAAAGAATTTCCTGATCAAGCAAGTGGCTCGTGGCACTGTTTCTCTTACTCGAGAGCAGACTTCTGTCATGGGACTTGAGGATTTGTTCTTTCAGGAAAAAAAAAACAAATAGGATTGATTATGTATCACAATTTCATCACTACATCGAAGGCTTTTTTGTAAATATATTGTTGATAAGATAGCTTGGTATCCAAACTGTATCAATGATTGTGATCCTCATTGTGTACATAATTCCTGTTAGGATCTACCAAAGAAATTTTGCGGGTATAGGGCATATAACAAAAGAGTTTCTATCGGTCATAAAAAAAAAAAAGAAAAAGCAGACAGGAACAGTTTTATTCTCTAAGCAAGCAGGTTTTGACCCCCGAGCTTGATTTAAGAAGTTGATAAAATGCTTGCTTTAGACATCATTGGTCCCAGACAAAACGCGCTCTGCTTGTCTAACATCGTGCCTGTGAAGAAAACCTCCGGCCCTTCCTTGTCAATGGGAAATCAGTCCTAGATTCAATAGCTGGGGATTCTCCAAGAGCAATAGTAATTGCCTATGCTCCTTTCTATGTTTACTATAATGTTCAGTTCAGATCCGAAGCAGGGGCTTCTCTTTTCAATTCAATCTTTTTCTTCACTTCTTGCTTTCAGTCCCGTGTCGATCTTTGCTTGACCTTACCGGCGAAGACAGTCAGTCCAGCTAGCAACTTAATTTCATGCTTTCAAGCTGAATGCGTTCATTCCCTCTAGGGTCATTGAACTAGTTGAATGGAATTCCTTCCCACGCGTACTTAATGCCAAAGCTCAAAGTCGTTCGATCCCTTTCCCAAGCGTAGAAGATGACTTCTTCTATCTCCTTGCTATCTCCATTGGTTGAACGGGGGTATCAAAAGATCTCTGCTTACCTTAGCCTTAGATAGAGGAGCTACTTGGCACGCTTGGCCCTATATTATATAAGTATATTCACTAGCATAGCAGACTGGCTATCCATGCTATAAAGACAGCTATTCTAGACTGCACAGAGTAATGCTTGCCTTATTTTTTTTTTTTCCTTCCCTCTAACCATAGAACCATAGCTATAGCTTGCTTTCCACTTGCAAAGAAAGAGCTTTCTAGAGTCAAGTAAGGATAGATTCACTATCTTCTGCCTTTCCTGCCCTCGAGTTAGATGCCTTGAAAGTGCCTATTCACTCATCCTAAGGCAAAAGCGGATCTTGAGATGCAAAGAGCGGATCGATCTCCTGCTTCCCGAATGCCTTGACTTACTAAAGACTGGAATGAACCATGAAATTGATAAGGAATGATATTCGGTATCTACTCTAGATATGATCTTTCCCATAAAGCTAGGCATGCCAAATCCGTATTCCAGAGCAAGTCAGAAGACTAGCTATAAGGAAAGACTCTATTCCATATACCAAAGCCAAGAGCCAAGCTAACTCAATAAAGGAAGAAACCCTGCCAAAGCTAGAAACAGCACAAATCTGAGAGCTCTTCTCAGTAATTTGAAGAAGAAATGACTCGGTTCACTCACTCACTCCTTGAAGGGCATAATCCCTTTTCTAAGGATTAGAATGAACTTGTCAGAGACTAGTACCTTCTTTAGTGGTGAAAGAGAAAAAGACTTGAATTGGTTGGCATCTCAGATTCCATACTGTATAATATAGCAGAGATAGGAGATACCAAACATACAAACAGTATAGTTGAGCCAAGGAAAATAGATCAAGGATCAGAAAAGGTTGAAAAAAAAAAACAAAAAACTCCCAACCCGAAGTCTGCAACTTCCTTCATTTTGTTCTCCTTGTAGTGGATTTAATACTATAGTTCTTGGCATTGTCCCAGGCACTGCGGAATGGGAATGGTCCAATCCGAATCTATAGTCAATTTCTCGCCTGCGTAGGCCTATTCATGGTAGAATTCCTCCATTGGAGAATGTAAACTCCCAAAAGCATCGCTCTTTATGAGTCTTCCACTTCACTCGGTTCAGTCCAAAAAAGAAATTGGTAAGCAGACCAAGAATCCAGCAAAAAAGGGCTGAAAAGCGGACTGCTTCGATTCAATAGAATCCAATTCCACCTAATTGGCGGATGGCACTCTCTTGCCTATATCTTTATACTCTCGAAATTCAGGAGGGTTTGCTGATTGTTTGTTTCTCTTCAGTTTCTTTATTTTCACTCTTCATTCATTCTTTTTTAGACAAAGGAAGCGGATGGGGCCAAACGAAGGACTCGCACCCACGATGGGCGAAGACTCCATCGAAAAATCCTTATTTATGGTATTCCATATATTTAAGATAATGTTGTGGAATTGCAGAGGAGCAGCGAATGATGAATGATTAGGAAGGGCTGGTTGAGAACCTGCTTCTGTGGCTCCCTCGATCCCCCGGTGAAGGTACCCAAGCTTCTCACACGCTGACTCCGATGTCTGCCTTGAAAGCAAGCAATTCTGCTAAGGGAATGTCCCTTATCCTTCATTGCCTGACTTTCACTTTTTAGTATTCTTGACTTACGGATAAGAACCTTCTTTTCCGAGTTGGCCCGCAGTGCAGCCTCTTGGTAGATAGGGCACTCCCCTTTCTTAGCGCAGGATCTACCCCCGGAACACTAACGGAATACTAAGATACCTTCGCATACCGAACTAGGGCATGGTCTCTTGCTTGCATCTTCTCTTCTCTTTCCTGTTAAATGGAAGATTTAGGCTCAAAAGAAGGGAGGTTGTCAGAACCTCCATTCATGCCCACCGTTCTTCCTGGGTTCGACTTCCGGCCTGAGCTTACTGCGACTGCTGGGGCATTTAGGACAACTCGTTTACTGAGCACAACCCACAACGGTAGCTCGGGACAGTTAAGACAAGACGGTTGCCTCTCCGAGAAAGGGTCAAGAAGGCCCAGGACAGGACTCTAAAAGTGAAAACTTACTAAGAAACAGACAACATTATAAAGAAAAAGTGCCGTATAGCCCCTAAATGGGCACGGCACTTTCCTTACTCCCTAGCTACTTGAATACCAGTACAGTTAGGATAGGCAATCTTTCCTAACAGCCAACCTGCCAGGATTTCAGTTACCTAATTATATCTATGGCAGTTAGTTATATTGATTGAAGATAGCCTAGCAGTACACCAATATACTGCCTAATAGTCATTCCTTTCCTAACTGTTATCTAATAGCCTGGCAGGACACTCTCTTATCGGTATTGCCAGTGTTGCCCTAACTCATTACAGCCAACTGTCCCTTGCTTATTGGTGAGTGACCTACTAGACTGACTCAACTCAATCAACAATTAGGTTACCGATGCCAGTAGAGTGATTGAAGAAAGGGACAGTCCATCTTGCCTACTTCTATTGATGGCCAGTACACAGGGAAAGCATCACTGTAGGGGAACTCTTACTTTTAGAGAATGTCTTTCCTTCTTCTTCCGATTAATAGTATGACTTCAATCTTGAGTCTTGTACATATAGCTAATTACTCAGATTACGAGTCAGGAGACTACCCTGCTTACACTCTTAGATAGAATCTCTTTTCTCTTCCTAACCTTAAACAGTCTCAAACATAGAGTCAATAGGATACCGAAAGAGACTGTTGAAGAGAGTGCACACTTAGCCTTTTATAATCTCTCTTTCCTTTTTGGAATCTTAAACTGTAAGAAAAACGGAATGCCGATGGCATCAGGCTTGATAAAAGTCTGCCTAATGCCTAAAACAAACCCCTCCTTGGATCCTAGGAGCAAGGATTTACAGTCCTTTAGAACAACCTTTTTTTTTAATCCTAAGATTTCCGGTGCCTGACTTTGTTTTTTAATTTTTTAATTTCAGAATGGAATTCACTTATATATACTACCTAAGTCGATCCTATTGGCAACGGGCAAACGACGCTTAGGAGGGGTCTCGGTGCCTTCTCTTGAAAGAATAGAAGTTGAGTTCGAGTTGTTCTCATGCCGGATCAGAAAAGTAAAAAGCCATACTAAGAGCCAGCGGACCTGCTCACGATAGTCAGGCCTGCGCCAATTCTAAAAAGTAAGACCAAATCACTATTAGATTAAGAACAGATTCCACCCGAAACGGCATTCCTTGAGGCCTGTACTATACTGCCAACTTTCCTTTATCTGAATGAAGACCTTTTTTTATTCTCCTTTTTTAGGAGGAAAGGCCAATGCCCCAAGAAACTCCCGGGGCGAAAAAGAAACTAGCCCGAAACAGCATCTTTCTTTCTACGAATCGTGAGAAAAGACATGTCCAACCAAATCCATCCTACTTCGATTGGTTGAAAGTGCAAAAACAAAGTAAGGCACTCTAGGAAACCTTTACAAGGTAAGAAGCTCAAACTAATTATGTTTATTGGCCAGCATTGGCATTAGCTTCGGGTTAAGATTTCACTTCAACTCGACCATACCCTTGATCCTAACCCTCGGAGATCGGGACCAGGATCCGGGAAGTATGATGAAGAGCTTTATGCTTTAGCACAGGTTGTTTGTTGAGTCTGAGACTACACGTGGTACATTCCCCTAAAGGTATACCTGGTGTTTCAATCAGGCTTTTCTGTGGGAAGACTTGATAGGCATTCCCCTGCCTTAGGTGAGGGGAAGAATAGAAGGCTACGGCACCTCCTTTAACTAGATAGACCACCAAGACTGGGAACCGTGGCCAGAGCAGCAGATTCCATAGCTGCTGATTATAGCACACCATCAAAAGGCTCTGAGACTGCTACGTAGCTAAGCTAGGAGATAGATTAGCTTTATAAACTAATAAACTCTAGTGGATAGGTCACTGCTGGTTTCTGGTATTGAATGACTGGATTTCTATTCCATCGGTTTCAATCTGTGTCTGCTATAGCAGATTCATGCTGCTGACAGGATGAATTTCCTGTCATTTTATCAAAAAGATATCATTAGGAGGTTGTTGGTGTTGTTAAATAATATCTCAGAAAGAGAGTCAAGTTACCGAACCAAGCATAAAGCATTCTTGTAACCTTCACAAGCGGAGAATATATCTTCTATCAAAGGATACCTTATATAGTATAAGTATAGGTCGGGCAAGTCATCAATCAACTGGGATAGATTCATTCCTTTCGGTACCTATGCAAGATGGAAGACATTTCATGGCTCCCTCTAGCTAGGGATAAGGCTCGCAGGGAAGGATAGCTTCACTTCCTTTTCTGGGCTTTCAAAGCTAG